TAGTGTTCGAGTAGATACTTTGACTTTCTCTCGAACCATAGTAATAGGACTTGATCAAATCATTGAATTATTTATTTCTCTTGAAATCTCTTCAATGTTTATTTTTAGACGCGTCTTTTTTTAGGTGGCCTGCAGCCATTATGTGGCATAGGAGTTACATCTCGTACGAAACTTAACAGTATACCACTTCTACGAATAGCTCTTAATGCTGCATCTCGTCCGAGGCCAGGACCCTTTATCATGACTTCTGCTCGTTGCATCCCTTGATCCACTACTGCACGAATAGCGGTTCCTGCTGCAGTTTGGGCAGCAAACGGCGTCCCTCTTCGTGTACCCTTGAATCCACAAGTGCCGGCGGAGGACCAAGAAATAACCCGACCACGTACATCCGTCACAGTCACAATGGTATTGTTGAAACTTGCTTGAACATGAATAACTCCTTTTGGTATTCTACGTGTATTCTTACGTGAGCCAATACGTACATTCCTACGAGAACTGGTTTTTGTTATAGTTTTGGCCATATTTTATTATCTCATAAATATAAGTCAAAGATATATGGATATCTACATTTCATGTCAAAATAGATCCTTTTTTTTTTATACATCGGGTCTTTAGAAACCTCTTTTTTATTTATTTTATTTATTTATTTTAAATTTCATTTATATTTATTAACTTTTCGAAAGATTATCCCTGTCTTTGTTTATGTCTAGGGTTGGAACAAATTACCATAATTCGTCCTCGTCTACGGATCAGTCGACATTTTTCACAAATTTTACGAACAGAGGCTCTTATTTTCATCGTTGTCATTCCTAAACTGAATTCCGAATATACTTATTGGAAGAAACTAAATTTCTTTCAATTTTAACCCTAGCGATCTCTATAAAAGGAATGTTGAAGTTGAAAAAACTACCTAATAATTCTAATCTTTGTTGCGGAGTCTATAAATTATACGTCCTCTAGTGGAATCATAACGACTTACTTCAATTTTGACTCTATCCCCCGGTAGTATACGTATAAAACTGCGCCGGATCCTTCCGGAAATATAACCTAGAATGAAATCTTCATTATCTAAACGAACCCGAAACATACCATTTGGAAGTGATTCAGTAATTAAACCTTCATGAATCCATTTTTGTTCTTTCATTCCATGCAAAACCTCCTTAACTTAAAGTATCAACTAATTAATGTAGGAGGAGTGAGATTAAAAAACCGTCCTTTCTCTTTTTCTTTTTTGTTTTGTGAAAAACAAAAAAGAAGTTTCGAAAAAAATTCGGATATCAGAAAGATTACCATATATAACACAAAATTTCTCCTCCGATTCCTTCTAGTCGAGCCTCTCGGTCTGTCATTATACCTCGAGAAGTAGACAGTATTACAATCCCCATTCCGCCTAAAATTCTAGGAATTTGTTGATAGTTAGAATAGATTCGTAGACCCGGTCGACTTATTCGTTTTAAATTTAAACTAGTTCTATCGAGCCCTTTTCTATGTCGTAGGGTTAAAACCAAAAAATATTTGTCGCTTTCGCGATGTTTCCTGGCGTTTTCAATAAAACCTTCTCGTAAAAGTATTTTAATAATGTTTTTGGTGATATTAGTAAACGGTATTCGAATCGTTCCTTTTCTATTCATAGCAGCATTTCGTAGAGAGTTTATTATGTCAGCAAGAGTATCCCTACCCATGATAAACTAAAATTATTGTTGCCTCTCATTTTTTATATTGACATGCTCTTTGGTCTTTTTTTTTTTTTAATATATGCGTCAGACACACAAAATTTACTAATTAATTTCATCTATTTCATAATCGGGTTCCTTCAAATTGTATACTATAACTATATCGCAGACTCTTCTTCTATCTTACTTCTATCTTATAATACCTCGGGTGCTAGTGAAACTATTTTAGTGAAATTTAACTGTCTCAATTCTCGGGTGATCGCACCAAAAATTCGAGTTCCTTTCGGATTTCCTTCTTGATCAATGACAACTGCAGCATTGTCATCATATCGTATTATCATGCCATTGTCGCGTTTGAATTCTTTACAAGTACGCACAATTACAGCTCTGATCACTTCTGATTTTTCTAGGGATGTATTTGGTAATGCTTCCTTGATCACAGCAACAATAACGTCACCAATTTCAGCATATCGTCGATTACTAGTTCCTATGATTCGAATACACATCAATTCTCGAGCCCCGCTGTTATCCGCCACATTCAAATGAGTCTGAGGTTGAATCATTTTTTTTTAATCTATTCTTGGAATACAGCCAAAAAGCGAAGTAAAAAAAAGAGATATTGTTTGTCAAAAAAAAAATAAATAAATAAATTTGCAATTTTAATTTTATCCCCAAAAGCCCTTTTCTTGGGTTTGGGTGGGTTCTACATTCTACATTTCTATACCGAAATAATGAATTGAGTTCGTATAGGCATTTTTGAAGCCGCTATTGAAATAGCTTTTTGAGCTATATTTTCTCCTACTCCGTCCATTTCATAAAGTATTCTACCTGGTTTCACGACAACTACCCAATATTCAGGAGATCCTTTCCCCGAACCCATACGTGTTTCTGTAGGTCTTACCGTAACCGGTTTGTCTGGAAATAAACGTACCCATATTTTTCCACCGCGGCGGACATTTCGTGTCATTGCCCGCCGACCCGCTTCTATTTGTCTAGATGTAATCCACGCGGGTTCAAGTGCCTGAAGAGCATATCTACCGAAAGAAATATGATTACCTCGATAAGATATTCCTTTCATTCTTCCTCTATGTTGTTTACGGAATCTGGTTCTTTTGGGGTTATAGTTGATGATTTTTTCTCACTTTCACCTCTATTCCAGAACCGGACATGAGAGTTTCTTCTCATCCGGCTCCTTGCGAATAAAAGAAAAGGATTAAAAAAAAGATATATTGATGAATAATATACCGAATCATGGGATCCTTTGAGATTTCATTCATCTAATCTCTTAGAAAATTTTCTATCTTATTTTGTTTTGCTATATAACTAAATAAGTTTCCTATATTATTTTCCTATATTAGTTAGAAGGTAATAGATATTTATATAGAATATAGTTATATAATAGAGATAGGGACATTTTCTTATAATCAATCTTTATTTTGGCTTTTTCGATTTTCATTATCATATCAGATTTAGATCGATCAGAATTTGAAAAGAAAGATACAATAAAACCGAAAAACTTTCGCAGGCGAATATTTACTCATTCTTTAGTTGTTTTAGTTGTCGGACTAGTCATGAACTTTCCTTTCAGGATACACTGGATTGTTCTCCATCTGGTTTGCTTCGCCATCCCACCCAATGAATTCTACGCCTTCACAGGTTTCGTCGTTCCCATCGCTTCTCAATTAATGGTTAGGTTTTAATTCTACAATGGAGTCTCTAATTAAATTTGTTCTTGAGTCAATTTTCTCAGTCTTTATTGGCTCGGGACTCTTGATTTTTTTTCTTCTATGAATGGATTCGTTTAATTATGGATCAATCATTATTGATGCTTTTTTACACTGCCTTTTTTTTTTATTTTAGGATTTTATTAGATGACGCATAGACCTTACATGTTATATATTGGAATCATATATCATTTCATTGAGATTTATTTTCTCTCTTTATCTCATCTTTCCATTTATCTAGATACTTTTGTTTGTTTTACAATTTCTAATCAGTAATCAGATTTCTTTTTTTTTTTTTTTTTTTTAGATTTTAGAAAAGAAATATTTCAGTTGCTCCAATGATATCACCAATCTATTATATCTTGACTGGTTCTTTTGATCGAGATAATGTGAAGCGATGAGTTAGTTATTCGTTCTATACTTCTTAGTTTTACTTATTGATTCAATTATTATTATTTTAATATGGGCCGGTACCCTCTTTTTTTATTTGAACCCTAAAAATAAAAAACCAACGAGTCACACACTAAGCATGGCAATTATATCAAGATGAAATAAGATGAAATTCTCAATCGCATTTTTATTCAACCCTATAGAATAGAATTTCAAATTGCTAGAATTGCTCATTTTTTTTTTATTCAAGAGAAAACGACTTAAAAAGTTTGTTATTTTCTGTTCGGGGTTACAACATAAAAATCAAAACAAGTCAAGTAAAGGTTTATTATTCCTCGTCCCCAAATATCCAAATTTTGATTCCCAATACCCCATAAAGCGTTTGAGCAGTATAGGAACAATAATCTATTTTAGCTCGAATTGTTTGTAGAGGAACCCTACCTTCTCGGATCCATTCAACACGTGCAATTTCTTTTCCGTTGATACGCCCTGCAATTTGTACTTGAATTCCTTTTGTATTCGCCTGTTCAGCTAATTCAATAGCTTTTTTCATTGCTTTACGACATGAAACTCGGCTTTTTAATTGTCCGGCTAGAAATTCTGCAAGAATGGTAGGATGTCCATAAGGATTTGCAATCCTTCTAATAGCAATGTTTAGCTTTCGGTTCATACAATTTAATTCTTTTTGTAACTTCCTCTGTAATTCTTCGATTCTTCGAGTCCTACTCTCCAGTAATAACTTCGGGAATCCTATATATATTAGGACCTGAATCAGATCAATTCTTTTTTGAATCTCTATACGTGCAATTCCCTCAACACCGGAAGATATTTTTATGTTTTGTTGTACATAGTTTTTGATAAAGTTTCGTATTTTTTGATCTTCTTGCAGACCTTCGGAATAATTTGTTGGTTGCACAAACCAAAGAGAATGATGACTTTGGTTTGTGCCAAGTCTGAAACCAAGTGGATTTATTTTTTGTCCCATAATCCCCCACTAATATACATATCATGACACATCCTATATTTTTTCTTTATCAGTTCTTTATCCGGTCCGGTTTTGGTAAGTATATGCTATATTATATTATTTTTTTCATAGTCTTCATATATCGTTATAGTTTTTATATTCTTTATATTCACCTAAAGATATATCTTTCAATACAATAGTTATATGACAAGTGCGTCGTTTTATCGGATAACTTCGTCCTCGAGCTCT